TTATATCTTAAAATATTAATTTTAACTAAAAGAATCAAAATCTTCTGTGCAATTTCACACTAAAATATAAAGTGCCTGACTAAAGGAGTATTCTGATAGAATAAATAAAGTAAACTAATTTACCTTTATAAATGTAAAAAATAAGCTAATCCTAAGCTAATGAACTCATACTTCATCTATAGAAATCAACTTTCTTTTTTTAAATTTTCATTAATATTAATAAAATTATTTTTCTGAATATATTATTTATAAGCACCATATTAGTCATTTCCTCTAACTCATGACTATCTAGATGAATAGGGTTAGAAATTAATCTTCTTGCATTTATCCCCCTGATATTTCAAAAAAATAATACTCTTAACTCAGAATTCTGTATAAAATATTTCATTATTCAAGCTTTATCATCATCTAATCTCTTTTTAATAGTTATAATCAATTTCTCTAATCAGTGATCTTACCCAGCTACTTCAATTATTACTATAAGACTAAACTTAACTTTATTATTAAAATTAGGTAGATCCCCCTTTCACTTATGATTTATTCAAATTATTGAAGGAATTTCATGAATAAATGTATTTCTATTTTTAACATGACAAAAAATTGCCCCATTTATCCTAATTATATTCATAATAAACAACAAACTCTTTTCTTTAATAGCCATTATAAATTCTTTAACAGGAGCCATTCAAGGATTTAATCAAATCTACTTACGAAAAATTATTTCATTCTCATCAATTTATAATATAGGATGAATAATAAGCACAATCCTAATCAGAGAAAACCTCTGAATATTTTATTTTCTAATTTATATAGTTCTTACAGGAACTTTGATTTGAACTTTTAACCTAATTAATAGAAACTTCATCAGACAAATTTTTCTTCACAACAACAACAAATTTATTATACTTCTATTACTTTTGAACCTACTATCCATAGGTGGCTTACCACCCCTATTAGGTTTTGTTCCCAAATGAATTACTTTAAACTCTCTGATTATAGTAAAAAGATGAATACCATTAATTTTAATCATAACATCATTAATCAATTTATTCTATTATATCCGCCTAATATACCCTCACTTCATGTTAAATAAATTTGAAATTAAATGGTTTAACCCCCCAAAAAACACTTTTAATAATAAATCCTGATTATTTTATATTTCACTCATTTCTCTTCTAGGGATCCCCCTAATTTCTTTAACTAATTGAATGTAAAACTAAGATTTTAAGTTAAAAAAACTATTAATTTTCAAAATTAAATATAAAGAACCACCTTCTTTAAATCTTAAAACTAATTTATCCTTAAATTTGCAATTTAAAATTTTTTATTAAACTATAAGATTTTTTGGTAAATAAATAACTTAATATTTATTGATAAATTTACAATTTACTGCCTATCATCAGCCAATTTACCACAAATGAAAAAATGATTATTTTCTACCAACCATAAAGATATTGGAACACTGTATTTTATTCTAGGGATCTGATCTGGTTTAATTGGTTCCTCATTAAGATTAATTATTCGAACCGAATTAAGAAGCCCGGGGGTATTCATTGGGAATGATCAAATTTACAATGTTATCGTAACCGCTCACGCTTTTATTATAATTTTCTTTATAGTAATGCCTATCATAATTGGTGGATTTGGAAACTGATTAGTACCCTTAATACTAGGATCTCCTGATATAGCATTCCCTCGAATAAATAATATAAGATTTTGATTCCTCCCCCCATCTCTATTTCTTTTAATTTCAGGAAGATTAGTAAACTCGGGGGCAGGGACAGGATGAACTGTTTACCCACCCCTATCATCCAACCTCTCCCATCTAGGATCATCAGTAGATCTTTCTATTTTTTCTCTTCATCTCGCTGGTATTTCATCCATTCTAGGAGCCATTAACTTCATTACCACAATCCTAAATATAAAATTTTTCGGAATAAAAATAGATATAATCCCCCTATTTGTATGATCAGTTCTAATCACAGCAATCTTATTGCTCCTCTCATTGCCTGTTTTAGCAGGTGCTATCACTATACTTCTAACAGACCGCAATTTAAATACATCTTTTTTTGACCCTGCTGGAGGGGGGGACCCAATTTTATATCAACATCTATTTTGATTTTTTGGTCACCCTGAAGTATACATTCTAATTCTCCCTGGATTTGGGATTATCTCCCATATCTCATCACATGAAAGAAGAAAAAAGGAATCATTCGGAAGCCTTAGAATAATTTATGCTATATTATCAATTGGGCTACTCGGGTTCGTTGTATGAGGTCATCATATATTTACTGTAGGAATAGATGTTGACACACGAGCTTATTATACATCTATTACAATAATTATTGCTATCCCTACTGGAATCAAGATTTTTAGCTGACTGGCTAATTTAAACGGAGCAGAAATTAAATTTAATCCAGCTCTAAATTGAACCCTAGGGTTTATTTTCCTTTTTACTGTAGGAGGATTAACAGGAATTGTCCTATCAAACTCATCAATTGACGTAATCTTACATGACACCTACTACGTAGTCGCTCATTTCCATTATGTTCTCTCTATGGGAGCTGTTTTTGCTATTATAGCAGGCTTCATCCATTGATACCCCTTATTCACCGGACTAACTCTAAACAACTTCCTCCTTCAAATTCAATTCTTCTCAATATTTATTGGAGTGAATTTAACTTTCTTCCCCCAACATTTTTTAGGTCTAGCAGGCATGCCCCGACGATACTCAGATTATCCAGATTCCTTTTTATCATGAAATTTAATCTCATCCATAGGCTCAATCATATCAATTCTTAGAATTATAATTTTAATCTTTACTATTTGAGAAAGCCTAATTAATAAAAAATTTATAGTATACTCCCTCTCTAACTATTCCTCCATTGAATGAATCCAAAAAACCCCTCCTATAGAACATTCCTTTAATGAAATTCCTATACTAACAAAATATCCACTGTGACAGAATTAAATGTGATGAATTTAAGCTTCATTTATAAAGTCTAACTTTCCCTGGAAAATGCCCACCTGATCTAATTTAAATCTCCAAAACAGAAATTCTCCTCTCATAGAACAACTAATTTTTTTTCATGATAACACCATATTAATTGTTTCAATAATCACAACCTTTGTTCTATTTATAATATTATCTCTAATTTATAACAAAACTCTAAGATCAAACATTATTGAAAATCAAAGAATTGAACTTCTTTGAACTATTATTCCCAGATTTTTCCTTATTGCTATTGCCCTCCCATCTCTTCATCTTCTTTATTTAATAGATGAAACTAATAAGCCTCTTCTAACCTTAAAAATTATCGGCCACCAATGATATTGATCTTATGAATACTCAGACTTTAAAAACATTGAATTTGATTCTTACATAACCCCTCTAACCGACAGAAAATCATTTCGCCTTTTAGACGTTGATAATCGAATTATTTTACCCTACAACACTCAAATTCGATCCTTAATAACTTCATCTGATACAATCCACGCTTGAACTATTCCTTCATTAGGAATCAAAAATGACGCCATCCCTGGACGTCTTAACCAAGCAAATTTCTCAATCAACCATAGGGGGGTTTCGTTTGGCCAATGCTCGGAAATTTGTGGCACTAACCATAGATTTATACCTATTGTAGTAGAAACAGTACACTTTAAAACCTTTTTAAAATGAATTAATCTATTCTACATCAGATATCTTAAGTAAGAGTTGATCTCTTAAATCAATAAATAATAAATTTACACCTATTTCTGATGACTCAAAGATCTAGTTAAAATAAATAACATTATTTTGTCAAAATAAAATTATTAACCACTAATGATCTTTAAATTCCTCAAATAATACCCTTAAATTGATTAATCCTCTTTGTAATGTTTTTCTTAATTTTCTCAGTAATTTTAAATATTCTATTCTATACCCTAACCAATCTAACCCCCCAAAGAACAAATACAAAATTATCTACTCATATAACCTCTCCTCTAAATTGATCATGATAAATAATTTATTCTCCATTTTTGACCCATCTTCTTTATTATTTAACTTACATTTAAATTGATTAAGCTCATCCCTAATTATCTTTTTCCTACCCCTCATGATATGATTCACCCACAATCGATCCTCCCTAATACTTTCAATAATTATAAATTCAGTAAAATCTGAAATTAATAATCTTCTCAAATCCCACTCTTTCAAAGGAATTACACTCATCTTCATTTCTTTATTTATAATAATTTTATTTAATAACGTTTTAGGACTCTTCCCATATATTTTCACTTCCACTAGACACTTAACCTTTAATTTAACTTTCTCATTACCAATCTGATTAACAATTATACTATATGGATGAATTAATAAAACTCAACATATATTTTCCCACTTAATCCCCCAAGGGACCCCCGCCCTTCTAATACCTTTTATAGTACTAATCGAAACAATTAGAAACATCATTCGACCCCTAACTCTTTCAATTCGCTTAACCGCCAACATAATTGCAGGCCACCTTCTCATTACCTTGCTCAGATCAAGAGCCCCATCATCTACTCTAATCGTATTATCACTCATCATCCTGTCTGAAATTGCCCTTCTGGTCTTAGAATTTTCCGTTGCTATTATCCAATCCTATGTATTTACTATTTTAGGAACTTTATACACATCAGAAGTTTAACTTCCTAACTAATGACCCATAATCACCCTTATCACCTAGTAAATTTTAGACCTTGACCACTTACAGGCTCTCTTGGAACTTGTTTTATAATAATTGGCTTATCTAGTTGATTTACTACATTCAATTTTAATATCCTCATTCAATTAGGCTTATTAATTATCGTCCTAACCATATACCAATGATGACGTGATATTACCCGTGAAAGAACCTTCCAAGGACTTCACTCCCTAAAAGTGAACCTAAATATACGTTGAGGAATAATTTTATTCATTGTTTCTGAAGTTCTATTTTTCTTCTCATTCTTTTGATCCTTTTTTCACAGAAGTCTCTCTCCTAATATTGAATTAGGATGTCATTGACCCCCTAATAACATTATTAGATTTAATCCCTTCCACATCCCCTTATTAAATACACTAATTCTTCTAATATCAGGAATCTCCGTCACTTGGGCCCATCATAGTATTATTGAAAACAAAAAATTCTCATCATTTTGATCCCTTGCAACAACAATTTTCCTAGGAGTATATTTCACCTCCCTTCAAGCAATTGAATATTTAGAAGCCCCCTTTTCCATCGCAGATAGTGTATACGGGGCTTCTTTCTTTGTTGCCACTGGTTTCCATGGCTTACATGTTATCATTGGAACCCTATTTTTATTTGTCAACCTTCTACGACTAAAGATATCCCATCTCTCCCAAACACATCACTTCGGATTTGAAGCAGCAGCTTGATACTGACACTTTGTCGATGTAGTATGAATTTTCTTATACACATTTATATACTGATGAGCCAATTAAATTATTACCATAATATATAAGTATATTTGATTTCCAATCAAAAAGATTAAATCAAATTTTAATTGTAATAATTCAACCTATAAATCTAATCATTATTATTACTATCATAATCTGCCTTTTAATAATCTCCGTATCATTAATAATCTCAAAAAAAAAAATCAATGATCGAATAAAATTATCGCCTTTTGAATGTGGATTTAACCCTAGATCTTCCCCTCGACTTCCATTCTCAATTCAATTTTTCATAATTTCAATTGTATTTTTAATTTTCGATATTGAAATCTCTATTATCTTGCCTCTTATTACCTCATTTAAAATTTGTAACAAACCTGCCTGAATCTTAACCGTCACTGTATTCATAATCATCTTAATCATTGGAATTTTATATGAATGACACCAAACCCTACTGAACTGAAACACATAAAGGATAATAATTTAAAAAAAATAAACAATTTGCATTTGTGAACTATCTAGTCAGATTTATCTTTAATAAGAAATAAAATTTATATTTAGTTTCGACCTAACATCAGGATACGTCCCTTATTTTAATTAAAACCAAAAAGAGGTATATCACCGTTAATGATACCACTGAACCTAAATTCTAATTAAAGAAATAACCCTGATTAAACTTCTAATTTAATACCTAGTGATCTTAAATCATTATTATTTCTGTTTATATAGTTTAACTAAAAACATTACATTTTCACTGTAAACATAAACTATTTAGTTTTATAAATATCTAAAGATTAAAAATCTCCCTTATAGCTTCAATATAAAGCTCTATATAAGCTATTTAAATAAATAATATTAATTACTAAAACATAAAAAAACAACAAATAAATAAACATAAAAACCTTAATAGAATTTAAATTAATATTATAACTAATATTAGCTACCTTATCCAATTCCTTATAAACAAATTGACCCCCACAAGCCTCCCATCAGCCTTGATCTATAATCTTATTAAATTTAATTCTTAAATTTAAAATCATTAAATTAAAACCATAAACTGACACAGATGGAATAAATCATATTAAAAAAATAAACTTCATTCATATTAACATCAACAACCTATAATTACCCTTTAACTTCAATGACAAAATCATAACTCCCAGCATAACTCCCCCTAACAAAATAAATAAAACCAGTAACTTAAAACTTAATCTAAGAGACATAACAAAAGGAATAGGCATAATTAATCATCTTAAAGAACCTCCCAGTAAAACTGATATAATCAACAACCCCCCCATTCTCTTAACCATAATATAATCATTATCTGCCAACCTAAATAAACTAAAAAAATTAAACTGACCTCACAGACTCAAAACAAGTAATCGTAAAGAGTAACAAACAGTTAGCCCTGTAGAAAAAAAGAAAAAAAAAAAAAAAATCTTATTAATATTAGAAACTAATATACTCTCCAGAATTAAATCCTTTGAATAAAACCCTGATAAAAAAGGTATGCCGCATAAAGCTAAATTAGAAACATTTAAATTAAAAGAAACTAAAGGTATATATTTACCCACACCCCCTATAAACCGAATATCCTGAAAATTCCTTATCCTATGAATAATAAGACCAGCACATATAAATAATAAAGCCTTAAATATTGCATGAGTGAGGAGGTGAAAAAAAGCTAAAACTCTATAACCTATACTAAAAATTCCTATTATTAAACCTAACTGACTAAGAGTAGAAAGAGCAATAATTTTTTTTAAATCAATCTCAAAATTAGCTCTAAGACCAGCCATAAATATAGTTAATCTGGCTGAAAAAAATAAGAATATAATTAATCCCTCAAATATAAAAAATTCCTTAAATCGAACTAATAAATAAACCCCAGCAGTCACCAAAGTAGAAGAATGAACCAAGGCAGATACAGGAGTGGGAGCAGCTATAGCTGCAGGCAACCATGCCGAAAAAGGTACCTGAGCTCTTTTAGTTATTGCCGCCAACATAATAAAAACTATAATTACTATTATAACAAACCTGTCTATTATAAGCATTGAATAAGATATAAAATTTCATCTACCCACATTTACTATTCAAGCAATTCCTATTAAAATTATTACATCCCCAATACGATTACTCAAGGCAGTTAACATTCCTGAATTAAATGATTTAGGGTTTTGATAATAAATCACTAAACAATAAGAAACTAACCCTAGCCCATCTCATCCTAATAATAACGAAATTAAATTCAATCTAAAAATCAACAAAATTATTGATGCCACAAAAAGAAGGACTATATAAATAAATCGGTCTAAGAATAAGTCCCTAACTATATATCTGTCACTGTAAAAAATTACTATAGAAGAAATAAATGTTACCAAAAAAAAAAATATCAGAGACATTCAATCTACATAAATAATTATAGGTAAAGTGCATGAATTCAAAGAAAATATTTCTCACTCAACCAAAATTACCATGTCTATTAAAACAAAATAAACTCTTAAAGCTAATCTTAAGCACCTAACAGAAAAGAGAAATACTAATCTAATAAAACAAAGAGATAAATACATAATTAATTTAAAATAGATTTAATCTATAAGTCTGACTCCACAAATCAATATTTTTCTTAAATTACTTAAATTAAATACATAAATTTAATAAATCCATTCTTATAAATAAAGCATTTAACGGAAACCAATGAAGAAATAATAATAAATACTCACGTGAGTTCACTAACATCAACCTAAATGATCTTTTTAAAACCTTACCATGTTGACTAAAAGAAAATAAAAACAATCTATACCCAGCTCTAAAGAAAGAAATAAGTCTTAAAATAAAAATTAATCTAGAAGATCACCCTACTAAACTAATCAAAAGACTAATCTCCCCCAATAAGTTAATAGAAAGCGGGGAGGCCATATTAGATCTCACTATCAGAAATCATCACAAAGTTAAACCAGGCATAAGGTTAATTAATCCCTTATTAAACATTAACCTTCGCCTACCTAATCGTTCATAGACTAAATTAACTAAAACAAAAAGCCCGGAAGAACAAAGCCCATGACCAATTATCAAAATAAAACTTCCTGAGATTCCCCAAAAATTCAAAGTTATAATACCTCCTAAAACTAAAGATATATGAACAACTGAAGAACAAGCAATAAGCAACTTTATATCAATCTGACGAAAACAAATTAGTCTTACATAAACCCCCCCCACAAGAGAAATAATCACTCAAATATAATTAAACTTTGACCTCACCCCAATTATAAACTTCATAACCCGAATTAATCCATAGCCTCCTAGTTTAAGTATAACCCCCGCCAAAATTATCGACCCTGCAACTGGCGCCTCCACATGAGCCTTGGGAAGTCACAAATGAACGGCATACATGGGTATTTTAACCAAAAAAGCTATAATCATCATAACATATAAGATTCTTAGATTTATGCTCCTCACTATACAAAATATCAATCTTTTTCTAAAATCATAAATAAATATAATACCCATCAATATAGGTAAAGAAACAAATAAAGTATAAAAAATTATATAAACTCCTGCTTGAACCCGCTCAGGCTGATACCCCCATCCTACAATTAATATTAAAACAAAAATCATGCTTCCCTCAAAAAAAATATAAAAATTAATAATTCTCGCTGATCTAAATGTTAAAAATAATATAATTAACATACTCAAATTATTAAAAATCATCAACACTCTCGATATACTAAACCCATAAAAAATCTTTGATCTAGCTTTAAATATAAGCAACCTTACTCAACCTCTCAAAATAATAAGTCCAAATCTAATTACGTCCACGCCTATGCCTATACTTACTCTCCTAAAAACAAATAAATTTACTGTATTAAACATAAATATTCTAACTATTAAAGCTAATCTTCAATAAACCACTCACACACCTGATCTTACTAAACCTAAAGAAAACATTAAATAAAATAAATAACCTAACATTTTAATGACCTAAAAACTTGGAAATAATCTATCCCATAAGCTCGAATTATAACAACAAGTACTGATAACCCTAAAACTCCTTCACATACAACAAAAACTAAAAAAATTATTAATATAAATATTTGATTTCTTATTGCCAAAACACCTATTACAAGTAACATTATCAAAGCTAACATTATAAACTCCAACCTTAAAAGCATATTTAATATATGCTTACGATTAGAAACAAATATAACATTCCCTATAAAAAATACTATTATTAAAATCAACATAGTTATAACCATTTGTTCTTATAGTTTAATTAAAAACAACGATTTTGTAAATCGTTAATAAATACCAATTTTAAGAATTTTCAAGTAGATAGAATTGACCTATATCAATAATCTCCAAAATTATCATTTTAATAAACTACCACTTGTCAATTATAAAATCCTTCATACTAATCGTCATTTTAGCCTTATCTATATCAATAATTTCTACATACAACCCTCTTTCTATAGGATTTATAGTTATTATTCAATGCTTACTCACATGCCTAGTTTTAAACTCAACCGTAAAAGTCTACTGAATCTCCTACATTTTCTACCTCATTATACTCGGGGGCCTACTAATCTTATTTATATATATATGCTCAGCCTCATCTAATGAAATCATTAAACCAAATCTAACTATCTTTCTTTTAACTCTTATATTTATTATTCTTATATTACTTACAGCCAAAATAATCCTCTCTAACTGATCTATTATAAAAGAAACCGTTCAATTCAACTCACTTATTGAAAATTCAAACACTGATAATTCAACTATTATCTCCAAAATTTATAATAATACATCAATAATAGTATCATGAATACTAATCTCTTATCTATTAATCAGTCTTATCGTAGTAGCCACACTTACAAATTTTAATAAAAGACCTCTTCGATCCTCAAATTAATACAAATGACCATCTTAAAAAAAAACCCCATTATCAACATTATTAACAAATCTCTTATTATACTACCTACACCCTCTAATATCTCTTTTTGATGAAACTTTGGATCCCTATTAGGCCTGTGTCTAATAATCCAAATCATCTCAGGGCTACTAATTTCTATGTTTTATTGCGCTAACATCGAATTTGCCTTTGAAAGAACAAACAACATTTACCGAAATGTTAATTTAGGATGATTATTTCGTATTATTCACTCAAACGGAGCCTCCTTTTTTTTTTTATGTCTATATATCCATATCGGCCGCAATATTTATTATGAGTCTTATTTATTTATTGAAACCTGAACTGTGGGAGTCATAATCCTTTTCGTAACCATAGCTACCGCTTTTATAGGATATGTCTTACCCTGAGGACAAATATCATTCTGAGGCGCTACTGTTATTACCAACCTCATATCAGCAATTCCATTTATCGGAACATCTTTAGTTCAGTGAATTTGGGGGGGGTTTGCTATCAACAATGTAACCCTCAACCGTTTTTACTCTATCCATTTTATTCTCCCTTTCATTATTTTAGCTTTAGTAATAATTCATTTAATTTACCTTCATCAAACAGGCTCAAATAACCCTATTATAATCAAACTTAATTTAGATAAAATCCCCTTTCACCCATACTTCACTTTAAAGGACTCCCTAGGTTTTCTCCTTTTATTAACATGCTTAATTATTCTTTCACTTCTCTACCCATTCTTACTAATAGACCCTGATAACTTTATTGCAGCTAACCCTTTAGTCACGCCGCCACATATTCAACCAGAATGATACTTCCTTTTTGCTTATGCCATTCTTCGGTCTATCCCTAATAAACTAGGAGGAGTGATCGCACTAGTTTTATCTATCCTAATTATCATAATCCTACCACTTGTTTATAATAAAAAAATTCAAGGAAGACCATTTTTCTTTTTCAACAAAATTAGATTTTGAATTATATTTTCATCTATTATAATCCTAACATGAATTGGAGCCAAGCCGGTTGAAAGCCCTTTCATCTTAATCGGCCAATTTACTACCATCCTATACTTCTCCTACTTTGCTATAATTTCCTCAATCTCCCATATATGAAACAAGTTATTATCCTAAATAAGTTCTTCCAATAATTAATGAGCTTGATAAAAGCATTAGTCTTGAAAACTAAAGAAAGATTAAAAATATCTATTAATTTATACTAAATTTATTCCATCATAATATTCCCACCAATCCAACTATTAATAAAAAAACATTTAATGATAAAGGTAAATAAATCTTTCAAGTTAAATATATAAGCTTATCATAACGAAATCGAGGCAATACCCCCCGAACCAAAATCACTAAAAAAGCTGTAACTACTACCTTCCCATAAAAACTGAAATAAATAAAGCCCGCTCCCAAAAACATCAATCTAAAAATTATTCTTATTAATAAAATTATAGAATATTCAGCCATAAACATAAAAGCAAACTCCCCGCTCCCATATTCAATATTAAACCCCGAAACCAACTCTCTCTCACCCTCAGAAAAATCAAATGGTGTACGATTAGTCTCAGCCAATAAAGATCTAAAAAAACCCAACCCTACAGGAAACAAAATTAAAATAAATCAAATCAATTCTTGAAATATAACAAACTTAACTATATTAAAATCCATAATCAAAATCACTAAACATAATAAAAAAAAAATCAATCTCACCTCATAAGAAATAGTCTGAGCAATAGATCGAATAGCCCCTAATATAGCATAATTTGAATTAGAGGCCCAACCTGACATTATAACAATATATACCCCCAATCTTAAACAACAAATAAAAAACAAAAAACCTAACCCCATAAAATTTAACCCTACCAAATAAGGCAAAACCATCCAAATAAACAATGAAATAAATAAACCTATTACAGGAGCAACCCAATAAATCAAATAATTAGATATTAGAGGAAAAAAAACTTCTTTCCTGAACAACTTAATAGCATCTCTAAAAGGTTGAAAAAGACCTATAACTCCCAATTTATTAGGTCCCTTACGAATCTGAACATACCCTAAAACCTTCCGTTCTATTAATGTAAGGAAAGCCACCCCTACTAAGACCCCTACCATAATTAAAACACCTCCTACTAAATTTATAACAAAATCTTTTATTTCAATATATTATTTATATAGTTATCCCTATATTTAAATGATTCCTAAAATCACCACATAACCTCTGCCAAAATAATTTCTATTTACATTATGAATTACATAATTTTTAAAACCTTTAAAATCACTCAATTATTTGTAAGCCATCAACTTAATAAACTTAATCCTTTCGTACTAAAATCTAAAATATCCTAAAGGATAGAAACCAACCTGGCTCACGCCGGTCTGAACTCAGATCATGTAAAATTTTAATAGTCGAACAGACTAAAAAACCAAGCTTTTGCGCCTAATCTTAAATTTAATCCAACATCGAGGTCGCAATCCAAAATTTCAATATGAACTTAAAATTTTAATTACGCTGTTATCCCTAAGGTAACTTTATCTAATAATCTATAAAATCAGATCAAATTAATCTTAAATATTAGTTCAATAATCTATAAAAGTTAGTTAAATTTTATAATCACCCCAATTAAATTAATCAACTAATACTACCTTCTATCATCACTAAACCAATCAAGATCTATAGGGTCTTCTCGTCCTCTTAAAACATCTTTGTTTTTTAACAAAAAAAATAAATTCAATTAATAAAATTGAAACAGCCCTTATCTTATCTAATCTTTCATTCCAGTCCTCAATTAAAAAACTACTGATTATGCTACCTTTGTACAGTCAAATTACTGCAGCCCTTTAAACTTATTCAGTGGGCAGATTGGACTTAAAATCAACTATCAAAAAGACATGTTTTTGTTAAACAGGTAAATATATAATACCCACAAATTCCATATTGGTAATAAATTGCCGAATTCTTTAAACTTATTTTCCTTCATTTATTAAATTTCTATATACTAATATTAACATATACTCAATTTTAATCAAATATTAAAATCTATCCAAATAAATGATTAATTTTTACAAATAATAAATAATAAATCACCAAATAAATTTTTTATTAAAAACTTTCATTATTGAAAAATCTAAATCCTACTTACATATTATCATCAAATAATTTTCAATTTAAATATTATATACTAAGCTTATCCCTAATATAATTACTACATAAATTAACAAATTTAGCCCCAACTACTAAACTTCCAATAAATATTCTCTTAATTAAACTTTTTTCTCTGGAAACTAGATATAAATTAAACCGAAATAACTTTTCATCTCTAAAAATTTATTCAAAATAGTAATTCCACAATAACTCTCATAAATTTCTCGCTCTTTAATTTTCGAGATATTAACTCATCCATAATTTTAATTATTAAACTCTGATACACAAGATACATACAGTTAATACTTCTTATCAATAACTTTATATTTCACCTATTTAAAATTTTCACTTATATTACTCATGCTCTATAAATTCTTATTATTAATATTTCCTTCATTACTATAAACTATATATAGTATACTTAATCAATTTAAAATTAATATTATTTTAATTATTTCTTTAAATTTATTCTACCTTTAATCTATATTAATTCATTACTTCATCAGATTTAATTGACTCGCACAATTTTAATTTTATTGTAAATAAAATTTTCTATCTATCTATAATCTGTTCTAGAAACATTTTCCAATATATCTACTATGTTACGACTTATCTAAATTTACCATTAAGAGCGACGGGCAATATGTACACATTTTAAAACAATAATCAATTAAGCTTACTAACTTAAATTACACTTAAATCCAATTTATTCAATTAATTTCATTTATTAAATATAAATACACCTTATTGTAACTCATCTAAAATCTTAATTATACCAACTGTATCTTGATCTGATATATTTTTCTATTAAAAAATTAAATTATTTTACTTATCTAAAAATACAATTTTATAACGACGATATACAAGTTATCAAATTAAGTTATTTAAATCGTGGATTATCAATTAACAAACAAGTTCCTCTAAATTGATTAAAATACCGTCAAATTCTTTAATTTTTAAATTCTAATTTTACTAGTTAAGCTTATAATATCAATCTAATAGTAGGGTATCTAATCCTAGTTTCCTTTTAACTTTAATTTATTTACCCCTTTTTCATATCTTTTAATTCATCTAAAGATTTCACCCCAAAAAAAATTTTTAATTAATCAAATAAAGTTATATTTAACTTAATAATATTTAATTTCATCAAATGTTTAACCGCAATTGCTGGCACAATTTTAATTAATAATAAATAACTTTAGCTAAATTAAATTTCTTTATTGATAATAAAATCAAATATTACTTAAACTTTATTCATAATATTTAAAATATTTGAATTTCACACAATTTATATATACTTCAAAATTATAATAAATATAAAACCAGAAATAATTTAATAAAATAAATTTAGATTTTTTTTTTTTTTTTTATATATAAATATTTAATTAATTGTTAAATAAATATAATAATAATATATTTAATGAAAATTAAATATATTATTATTTATATATATATATAATGATTTCATGTAAATCATAGTTTTAAATAATTAATTATTTAATTGCAAACAAGGCAAGAATTTGTATATATATAAATATTTAATTAATTGTTAAATAAATAYAATAATAATATATTTAATGAAAATTAAATATATTATTATTTATATATATATATAATGATTTCATGTAAATCATAGTTTTAAATAATTAATTATTTAATTGCAAACAAGGCAAGAATTTGTATATATATAAATATTTAATTAATTGTTAAATAAATATATAATTACATTAAATTCGAATTTTTGTTAAAAAATTAAAAATTTATTAGAAATTAAATATTTAAAGCTTTGTATATTTATTAAAACTTGAAGTTAATTTGTTTGCTTTAATGAAAATATTTAGTTTTATTATTAATCTTTAAGGTATTTATTTAACATTAATAATTTAATTAATGGGCAATTAAAATTTTATTATATATATATATTTAACTTGTATCTTAATTATTAATTTGTATATATATAAATATTTAATTGATTATTAAATAAATACAATAATAATATATTTAATGAAAATTAAATATATTATTATTTATATATATATATATAATGATTTCATGTAAATCATAGTTTTAAATAATTAAATAAAC